ACCTACGTAGATAGGATATTTTAAGAAGTGAACGTCTTTCTTAGTAGCGGGGTCCGGGGAAAGAATAGGAAAGGTCATTTCACTATATTTCTGACCAGGAACAGGGCCTATGACAAGAATATTTTTTTGATTGGGGCGATAGCTCTGAAAAGACAGATTACCCATCTTTTCTTTTATCTCGGGGGAAATACGATCGGGAGGGGCTAATTCAAAACCCTCTGGTAAAATAAGAACAGCCCCTACATTCAAAGCCCCTTTTTTACCATTAGCAAGAACTTGTTTCAGTTGCGTATCATAAGGAATTCGAACAACTGCTTCAAATACAGTATCGGGAAGTATCGCTTGCGGAACCTCAATATCCACCGGTTTATTAGCTAAATGGCAATTGGCGCATACAATACGTCCAGTCGCTTCTCGTGGATTTTCATAACCCTGCTGTGCAAAAATGGGATATGCATTTGAAATGGGTGTACGAGTTATTATATATATCATGAGCGATACGGAAATAGATCGAGTAATCTGTTCCTTTATCCAAGAAAAATTATTTCTAGTTTGCATGGTCCAATCATTGATCCCGAAAATTTCTACAATAAATTGGGGTAGGTCACTAATGGAGTTTCCTATCCACGATTCTGTTATTTACTGGAATAATTTGACTCGATTAATATATAGGAATATAGGATGAATCTCCGGGATGGGTAGAAATAGAAAGCAATTTTCAATGTTTTGCTTATGTACAACTGCAAAGTAAGAAACATTATAATTGGATTAAGTAGACTATTTTTTAGTCATTCATTGAATGATAAATCACTACAAGTGACGGAGATACGCGATTTAAATAACGGAAAATCCAATATTTGAAAATTGTATCTAGAATGACTGGAAAAGTTGAAACAAGGCCAGATATAATTTGATCATTATGAACAAATCCAAAATCCTTGTAGACAAAGCCAATCATCAATTCCCAACCATGGGGCGAATGAAATCCAATACATAAATCGGTTAATAAAAGAAGAGAAAAAGCTTTTATTGTGTCACTTAAGTTATATAGGAATTCCTGAGCCCAAGAGTTAAGAATAACAAGTTCTTTATTACCCAAAATAGAATAACCACTTAGAATAATGAAACATATTATATTTGTCGAGAAGTGCAAAATCGTATGAATACGACCCTCATTGTGTATCTTGATTAATTGGATTGTTTCTTTGTGAATTCCTATACGAAGGTTTTGTAGATGTGTCTCCGAGTATTCCTTGATCATTTCTTCTAAGAAGAGGAGTTCCTTTAATTCTATGAATTTTTCTAAAATACTCTTTTCTTCAATATCATTCAAAAAAGTTTCGGATTGACTAGGATTCCACCAATAAGTAACCCACGATTCCAGACTTTTTTGAAATAAGAGAGAAATCCACCAGGGCAAAAATACTATAGATGCAAGATATAAAAGAGGAGTGAATGCTTTCTTTTTTGCCATTTTTTCATCTGTGAATTGTTAATGAACCCATCTCATTCGTCGACTCTATGTAATCTAATATTTCTCTCACGCATCAGTTCTATTACAAGTTATCGAACCTATGAATCTATTCACTATTTTTGATTTGTGATTTCTTAGGCCTTGAATCTAGAAAAAAAGACAGAAATAGACGAAAAATTCGAATGAATAAATAATAAAGAATAAAAAAGTATTGTTTCCCTATAGTAAAATTCGAAAGTAAAATTCGAAGCACATATCTCCTTTCGATGAATGCCCCGAAAATTCAATCTAAAATTCAATATTCAATTTCAATAATGAATATAAATATTTTTAATATTTTGATACGAAAGAACTCCTTTTCTATCATTAGATAAAAATAGCTAAGATTTCTAAAAAATTTAACTGACTATGAGTAGTCAGGGATAGAAGAATTGAGGGAATTTTCTGAAGAATCTTGTGAAATGAAAAAAGGGTGGCAAAAAACGACAGAAAGAAATTGGCTAGTTATCATTATAAGAGATCCAATTTTTTGGTCATTAAGGAGCACAAAAAGAAGCGTCGAAAAAATGACAAGATATTATCTATCTGAATATAAAGTCTCAATTCCAACAAGTAAAAAGCAAGTCAAAAGGGGGGATATTTCCTTATTTCGAAATGGTTTATTATGAGATATTTCGATTTTTTATTCATTTTTTATTTAATTGAGTTGTGTATATATCGATACATATAAAAGATACCCCAAAGAGTTTTTTTTATACTTGTTCCATATAGTCTGCTTTAACTCGAATGAATGTTCTGAAGAAACATCAATTAAGTTATGTTCTAGAAAAAGAGGATTCTTGCATTTTTGCCCTCCTGCTGAGAAAGCATTCATTTCTCGGTAAAATAACTTCAAATTAAAATACTTCAATTGGTACACGCAAGAAATAGGCCAATTCCGCAGCTTTTTGTTCCATTTCCCGTGGAGTAAAATTCTCATCAGTACGAGTCAATGGAATGGCTCCCTGGCCTCTTATATCCATATAAAGGACACGCCGAGCATAAATACCCTCTTTAACTTCTATTCTGACGGATTGAATATCTTTTATAAGAAATCGGAGGAAGACCCGACGATTTTTTCCAGGAAATCCCCAACGAAAGATACACACTATTCCGTCTTTTATATCAAATCGATCATAACCACTACCTACATTCCACGAAATTGTGCACCACAAATAGGAGCTAATAAAAAGACCCGCGATCCCATAGAAAGACATCACAATTCCTTGTGGAAAAAAAACGATTTGCTGAGACGGAAAGAAAGATATCAAATTTCTACCAAGATAACTCGAGGTTCCAACCAACAAGAATCCTAATGAACCTAAAAAAAGGATAATAGCCCAGCATAAATTACTTATTTTTCGAGCCCCCTTTATAGGTTCTATCCATATATGTTCTGATCGACAACTCATACTTGATCCCGTTGCTTTTTTGGAATTGAGAGAATACCCCAAATGAATTTGACTTTAGTCTGTTTGTTTCCGAAGTAACTCGCATCAACTAGCACTAGTTTGAACTAGTTTGATGTGAACCTTTAGGAGTAATTCATTAAATTGGTTAGATCTAAACTAATAACATACCCTTCGTATCACTCACTAAAGATAGCCACATACATATAGATAGACCGGCTTTACAGCTCAGCCATCCGCCGATTCGGGTTTATTTGAAAATAGCTAAAATATAGCATTTTCTGGAGACATAAGAATTTTTCGGCGGAAGCCGCTTATACCATATTTTGCTAAAGGATATCTGTGTTATGATACAAACGTAAAAAAAATAGATGAGATTTTGTGCCATCGGCTCTAAACAATCTTGTTTTTTTGAACATGAAGAAATAAAGAAGCCATTGCGATTGCCGGAAATACTAGGCCTACTAAAGGGACCAAAATAGAGGGAAAGTTAAGAGTTGTCATAGAATGGGTACCTCGATTGACTATTTGTACCTGTTATTATTATTTAGATTTTATATTTATTATTTAGAATATCAATTTAGAATATAAAGATATCTTATTATATATCTTATTATATATAAGGATATCTTACTTATTATAATTTGAGAATTATTATTATTATATAGATATAAGTATCTATCTAAGTGAGTATATAATGTAGTTTTTTATCTTTCTACATGAAGGATTTGAAAGGATATGGATGAGATATTTTTTTCTTCATTTTTTGCTCTTGTCTTCGAATTTCATTTATTAAGCAAAAAGCTTATTAAAAATGAATTAGATTCTACTTAGTTAGATTCTATTTATATTGAATTATATTGAAGGGTTTGTTAGAATCCCATCCAGTAGGGATTCTTAGTCAAAATAGGATTATCGTAAGATATAGAAAGATAAAAAATTCTATATTTAATAGATTTGAATTATATATGACGAGAAGAAGATCTTTTTTTTTTTTTTTTTTTTTACTTTACGAAAATAAGAATTTCATCTTTTATCTTGTTGATAAATAATAATGAATATAGAAAAGGGGACGGATTTTCAATTTGATGTGACTTTTGATTCTTTATACAATTAGATCTTATGTCAACAAAGAAAACCCCATTCGTCTAATTTTTACTTGGATTCCGATAAACTAATTAGATAAACTAATTACTTGTTTGCTCAAAATAATTGAACTGAATGTTTTAATTTTGATTCAAAGGAAAGAAAGTGTGGAGTTGAAATAACTCACTCAGAACGCTTTTTAAAGGATTACGTGGTACGATTAAATCGAATAAGCCCTTCTGGAATAAATACTCAGCCGCTTGTGAACCGTCGGGTACTGTTTTATTCAATGTTTGTTCAATTACTCTTTTACCCGCAAAGGCAATGTAGGCATTGGGTTCAGCAATAATGATATCCCCCAACATACCAAAACTAGCTGTCACCCCACCGGTAGTAGGAGATGTAAGGATTGGTACATAGAATAACTTTTTATTGGATTGATAATCATATAAAGCAGAAGAGATTTTAGCCATTTGCATCAAGCTCAAACTTCCTTCTTGCATGCGTGCCCCTCCAGAAGCACACACTATAATAAGAGGTAGAAATTCTTTAGTAGCGTATTCAATCAAGCGGGTAATTTTCTCCCCAACTACGGATCCCATACTACCCCCCATAAACTGAAAATCCATAACCGCAATTGCTACGTTAATACCGTCTAGTTGCCCTATGCCTGTTTGAACAGCCTCGGTTAATCCTGTCTTTCTTTGATAAGAGTCGATCCGATTTTTATAAGGCTCCTCCTCCGAATGAAATTCAATGGGATCCAGAGAGACCATGTCTTCATCCATAGGCTCCCAAGTACCCGGATCGATCGAAAGTTCGATTCTATCTGAACTACTCATTTTCAAATGATATCCACATTGTTCACAAAGATTCATTTTTGATTTAAAAAATTTCTTATAATTTAATCCATAACAATTTTCGCATTGAACCCACAAATGCTTGTATTTTTGAGTTACATCCAGATCAGTAGAACTTTCTAGATCAGTAGA